TCTCAGTACCATTTTTTTGTTATGACTTCTTTTTTTTTGTTAATTTCGTGTCTTGCTTTCCCAAAACTATTTGATGTATTCATCATACTATTCCGTTGGTCGGCAATTTGGGATCACTACTATCACTACTATAGTAATAGTAGGTATAAAGTAATAGTAGGTATAAGAATCATTTATGATACAAGTGGTAATCATACATATATTATATTAACAATTTGTTATCGATTTGGTATTTTCTGAACGGAGCCTGGATACTTTATTTTATCAGTCCAAGTAAACCATAAATTCTTCTAAATTGATAATATTGATCCCCAATATAAAATAAATTGATCTAATTGCACTTCACGCTCCGAATGATTGATTGATGCCTCACTCAATACAATATCTCTTGGGCGAAACAGAGGATATCTCGATCAGGGGAGAGAACGGGTAAATCCCATATGACCCAATATGTCTGACAAGTCGCACTATACGTCAACCCAAACCGCATCTTCCTCTCCAGGACTCCGAAAAGGTACTTTTGGAACACCAATGGGCATTAAATTAAAGAAAAAAATTTAGTACTATACTTCACTTTAATATGGAAACGTAACAATCAATGGTTTATTGTCTTCATCCCTTTTTTCTCTTTATTCTATTTGATACATAGATTGGAAAGTTTATAGAGTAAGACAGAATGAATAAAGAAAAAATTTGAACGAAGAAATCGATCGTTCGAATGATAAACAAGTATCTATCCATTCGTTCCCCAAAAATGGGACCAATCCTCCCATTGCGTATTGGTACTTATCGGGTATAGAATAGATCTGCTTCTCTTTGTTCTTACGAACAAAATTGTTCCGTTATTTTCACTTTCAATGGAATGGAATAAATATTAATCCTTTCTGATACGGAATCTACTGAAAAGGTTAGGTACATGGTTAGTATATATAGTCTTTTCCAATGCGATAAAATAAAGTGGCATAGTGTCTATTTTTCTTTGATAAAGAGGTATTTCCATGGGTTTACCTTGGTATCGTGTTCATACTGTCGTATTGAATGATCCCGGTCGATTGCTTTCTGTTCATATAATGCATACAGCTCTAGTTTCTGGCTGGGCTGGTTCGATGGCTTTATATGAATTAGCGGTTTTTGATCCCTCTGATCCCGTTCTTGATCCGATGTGGAGACAAGGTATGTTCGTTATACCCTTCATGACTCGTTTAGGAATAACCAATTCGTGGGGCGGTTGGAGTATTTCAGGAGGAACTATAACAAATCCGGGTATTTGGAGTTATGAAGGTGTGGCAGGGGCACACATAGTGTTTTCCGGTTTGTGCTTCTTGGCAGCTATCTGGCATTGGGTATATTGGGACCTAGAAATATTCTGTGATGAACGTACGGGAAAACCTTCTTTGGATTTGCCCAAGATCTTTGGAATTCATTTATTTCTCTCAGGGGTAGCTTGCTTTGGCTTTGGCGCATTTCATGTAACAGGTTTGTATGGTCCTGGAATATGGGTGTCCGATCCTTATGGACTAACTGGAAAAGTACAATCTGTAAATCCAGCGTGGGGCGCGGAAGGTTTTGATCCTTTTGTTCCGGGAGGAATAGCCTCTCATCATATTGCAGCGGGTACATTGGGCATATTAGCAGGCCTATTCCATCTTAGTGTTCGTCCGCCTCAACGTCTATACAAAGGATTACGTATGGGCAATATTGAAACTGTACTTTCCAGTAGTATCGCTGCTGTTTTTTTTGCAGCTTTTGTTGTTGCTGGAACTATGTGGTATGGTTCAGCAACTACCCCAATCGAATTATTTGGTCCTACTCGTTATCAGTGGGATCAGGGATACTTTCAGCAAGAAATATATCGAAGAGTTAGTGCCGGGCTAGCCGAAAATCTTAGTTTATCGGAAGCTTGGTCTAAAATTCCCGAAAAATTAGCTTTTTATGATTATATTGGTAATAATCCGGCAAAGGGGGGATTATTCAGAGCAGGCTCAATGGACAATGGGGATGGAATTGCTGTTGGATGGTTAGGACACCCCGTCTTTAGAGATAAAGAAGGGCGCGAGCTTTTTGTACGTCGTATGCCTACTTTTTTTGAAACATTTCCGGTAGTTTTGGTAGATGAAGACGGAATTGTGAGAGCTGATGTTCCTTTTAGAAGGGCAGAATCAAAGTATAGTGTTGAACAAGTAGGTGTTACTGTTGAGTTCTATGGTGGCGAACTTAATGGAGTAAGTTATTCTGATCCTGCTACTGTGAAAAAATATGCTAGACGTGCCCAATTAGGTGAAATTTTTGAATTAGATCGGGCTACTTTGAAATCCGATGGTGTTTTTCGTAGCAGTCCAAGGGGTTGGTTCACTTTTGGGCATGCTACGTTTGCTTTGCTCTTCTTTTTCGGACACATTTGGCATGGCGCTAGAACCTTGTTCAGAGATGTTTTTGCTGGTATTGATCCAGATTTGGATGCTCAAGTGGAATTTGGAGCATTCCAAAAACTTGGAGATCCAACTACAAGGAGACAAGTAGTCTGATACGACATTGTTGTGGTATCTTTCGCCTCTATTTTTTTTTTTTTATTTGACATTGGGTATCAGAGAAATCTTGACTTGAATCACCATCTTTTCTTTGACTTTTTTTCTTTCTTTATATGATATGGTAAATGATCCCAAATGAATAGGTGTGGAAGCTATAATTGTAAACCACGATCGAATCCATGGAAGCATTGGTTTATACATTCCTTTTAGTCTCGACTTTAGGGATAATTTTTTTCGCTATCTTTTTTCGAGAACCACCTAAGGTTCCGACTAAAAAAATGAAATAACCTTTCGAAATAATTTAATTGAAGTAATGAGCCTCCCATATTGGGAGGCTCATTACTTCAACTAGTCCCCGTGTTCTTCGAATGGATCTCTTAGTTGTTGAGAGGGTTGCCCAAAAGCGGTATATAAGGCGTACCCAGTAAAGCTTACAAGTAAACCAGATATGGAGATGGCGACTAGGGTTGCTGTTTCCATTTTTAGATAATTTCAAGATCACAATGGATCTACGATAAGATCGTTTATTTACAACTACAACGGAATAGTATACAAAGTCAACAGATCTCAACCAATCATTAAATAGGATTTATGGCTACACAAACCGTTGAGGATAGTTCTAGATCTGGGCCAAGACGAACTACTGTAGGGGATTTATTGAAACCATTGAATTCGGAATATGGTAAAGTAGCTCCGGGATGGGGGACTACACCACTTATGGGGGTCGCAATGGCTCTATTTGCGATATTCCTATCTATTATTTTGGAAATTTATAATTCTTCCGTTTTACTGGATGGAATTTCAATGAGTTAGGTTTATAAGAACTATGAAGTCCTAGTCTTTCAATCAAAGAAAAAATTACTTTAGACTTGGATTTCTAGACCATTCTATTCTGGTAGTTCGACCGTGGAATTTATTTGTTTCGGTATTTCCGGAATATGAGTGTGTGACTTGTTATAATTGATCCTATTGATAATACATAGAATGGACCTGTTATCTCTATCAAGATGATTCTACCTCGTCGGATATTTATTCTAGTATCTGGAGCACGGAATATATAGAATAGATCAAGAAAAGAAATATTTGAACTATGATTCATACCTACTATTTATTCAGACCTCGCAACCGGACTCAAAAAAAAAATTCAAATAGGTATTTCCTAAATCAAACGAATTTTATTCCTTCAGATTTATTTTGGCCGAAGGATAACTCTTTCTCTAGATTTTGTTGAGTCATTACATCCATTCATTCAATAAGTGATCATCAAGGGTTCTTACTCAGAGAACCTTTGAGTTTAGCTTGAGGCTAAATCATCGTGGTTCTAGTATGAATCTGAGGTTTCAATTGATTCATAGGGTCTCAACAAGAGAATTCCTATCAATAGTAAAACAAGAGTAAATCCGCAGTACGCACAAAAAAAAACAATAAATCAAATAACAAATAAAAAATAGGGAAGAGAAGATTCAAGAGGCCTGTAACGATCAACATAAAGAAAGACAGATGAGCCAACTTGATATTTTTTGGCATTATCATCACAAAGAAGAGATTCCGGATTTTTGTTACTTCGTATCTTCGAGGCAAATCGAATCAAGTGGTTAATGAAGTTTTTAACTTTCTATTATATATCCGTTGAAATCAGTATTTGTGTGTTTCCGCTTGAGCCGTACGAGATGAAATTCTCATATACGGTTCTCAGAGGGGGAGTTCCATTGGGTTACCTATCTCAATAAAGTATATGATTGGTTTGAGGAACGTCTTGAGATTCAGGCGATTGCAGATGATATAACTAGTAAATATGTTCCTCCTCATGTCAACATATTTTATTGTTTAGGGGGGATCACACTTACTTGTTTTCTAGTACAAGTAGCTACGGGTTTTGCTATGACTTTTTACTATCGTCCAACCGTTACAGAGGCTTTTTCCTCTGTTCAATACATCATGACTGAGGCCAACTTTGGTTGGTTAATCCGATCAGTTCATCGATGGTCAGCAAGTATGATGGTTCTCATGATGATCCTGCACGTATTTCGTGTGTATCTCACAGGTGGATTTAAAAAACCTCGCGAATTAACTTGGGTTACGGGTGTGGTTTTGGCTGTATTGACTGCATCTTTTGGTGTAACTGGTTATTCCTTACCTCGGGACCAAATTGGTTATTGGGCAGTAAAAATCGTGACAGGCGTACCTGAAGCTATTCCTGTAATAGGATCGCCTTTAGTAGAGTTATTACGTGGAAGTGCTAGTGTGGGCCAATCCACTTTAACTCGTTTTTATAGTTTACACACTTTTGTATTGCCTCTCCTTACTGCCGTATTTATGTTAATGCACTTTCCAATGATACGTAAGCAAGGTATTTCCGGTCCTTTATAGAGAAGACATATCATAGATATTTGTAATTGATCATATATCGGGGAGGACAATAGTATTTCATTGCTACAAATATGGATTATTGAAAAAATAAGACATGTTTTT